TAGTTGGCGTCAAAGACATTCGGAATTTCATTTCTGATGACACCTTTTTAATTAGGGATAGTAATCAGGATAGTTATTCCATATATTTTGATAGTGAAAATCAAATTTTTGAGATTAACAATGATCATTCTTTTTTGAGTGAACTAGAAAGTTTTTTTTATAGTTATCGTAATTCTAGTTATATGAATAATGGATCGAAAAGCGATGATCCCCACTATGATTTTAACTTGTATGATACTAACTATAGTTGGAATAATCACATTAATAGTTGTATTGACTCTTATCTTCGTTCTCAAATCTGTATTGATAGTTCCATTTTAAGTGGTAGTGACAATTCCAACGATAGTTATATTTATAATTACATTTGTGGCGAAGGTGGAAAGAGTAGTGAAGGCAAGAATTTCGATATAATAACTCGAGAAAATGGTAATGATTTAACTCTAAAAGAAAGTTCTAATGATCTCGATCTATACAAGCATTTGTGGGTTCAATGCGAAAATTGTTATGGATTAAATTATAAGAAATTGCTTAAGTCAAAAATGAATATTTGTGAACAATGTGGATATCATTTGAAAATGAGTAGTTCAGATAGAATCGAACTTTCGATTGATCCAGGCACTTGGGGTCCTATGGATGAAGACATGATCTCTCTGGATCCCATTGAATTTCAGTCTGAAGAAGAGTTTTATAAGGATCGTATTGATTTTTATCAAAGAAAGACAGGATTAACTGAGGCTATTCAAACAGGCACGGGTCAACTAAACGGTATTCCTATAGCAATGGGGGTTATGGATTTTCAGTTTATGGGGGGTAGTATGGGATCCGTAGTAGGCGAGAAAATCACCCGTTTGATCGAATATGCTACCAATAATTTTTTACCTCTTATTCTAGTGTGTGCTTCCGGAGGAGCACGCATGCAAGAAGGAAGTTTGAGCTTGATGCAAATGGCTAAAATATCTTCCGCTTTATATGATTATCAATCAAATAAAAAGTTATTTTATGTATCAATTCTTACATCTCCTACTACTGGTGGAGTGACCGCGAGTTTTGGTATGTTGGGGGATATCATTATTGCTGAACCCAATGCCTATATTGCATTTGCGGGTAAAAGAGTAATTGAGCAAACATTGAATAAAACAATACCTGAAGGTTCACAGGCGGCTGAATATTTATTCCATAAGGGTTTATTCGATCCAATCGTACCACGTAATCCTTTAAAAGGTGTTCTGAGTGAGTTAGTTCAGCTCCACGGTTTTTTTCCTTTGAATCAAAATTCAATCAAGTAGAGTCTTAAGTTAAATTATTTTCTTTGTAGTGAAAAGGCAGTTAGTTAGTTTATCAGAATCAAAGTCAAAGCCCGCGTAATGGGCTTTGACTTTGTGACATAAAATGGAATTGTCGAAAAACGAATTATGTGAATAATTAGTATTATCCGATATTACTAATGAGTAAACCTCTATCAACAAGATAAAAAGCGAATTTTTCCTTCTGTGAAATGAAATTCGAATTTGGCGAGACAAATAAAACGAATTTTATCTTCCTCTATTGCTTGCATATGTATATATAATTCAAATATAGAAAAAATATAATATAAACATAGAGTTTTGCATCTTTCTATATCTCCCGAAAATTCGATTTTTACTAAAAATACAAAAAATATAATATAAACATAGAGTTTTGCATCTTTCTATATCTCCCGAAAATTCGATTTTTACTAAAAATCCCTGTTCTTGGATCGGATTCTAACGAATCGAATCTTTCGACAATTTGTAATAAACTCTTTCTTTATTAACTTCAAAAATTGAAATTAGAAATTCAAATTAGAAGACAAGAACAATAGAATAATAAGACAAGTAAGAATAAAGTAAGATAATAAAGAAAGTGGATTATCTTATCATATACCTATTTTATTTGATTTAGAAAGATGGGCAAGTCCTTTTATTTAATTCTACATTCCTTGCACTTATTAGATATCTAGACTCGCTTAGAAATACTTAGTATTTAGATATATTTAGTATAATATACGAATTATAATATAATCATTATAAGATATATTTCTAACTAACAATATAACAGGTACAAATATTAAATTGAGGTACCCATTTTATGACAACTTTCAGCAGCTTTCCCTCTATTTTTGTGCCTTTAGTAGGCCTAGTATTTCCGGCAATTGCAATGGCTTCTTTATCTTTGTATGTTCAAAAAACTAAGATTTTTTAGATTGGATGGGGCCAAGACCAAATCTTATCTATTTTTTTTTTTTTTTCAAGACTTAGATGCCACGGATACCTATTTAGTAGAATATTGTATAACATCCGGCTTCCCCGAACCGAACATAAATGAAACCTCTTATGCATACGTAAACATGATATAGGGTTAAATGAATTATAGCAAGTACCGAACGGATTATGAAATTAAAGTCTATATATCTAGTGGATCTGTATAGGGGATCATATAAAAGGGGATGATTTTAGATCTAAGCAATTTGATGAATTCCTTCTAAAAGTTCATATCAAAATAGTACTAGTTGATGAGAGTTACTTCGGAAACAAAAAAAGTCAATTTTGGTTATTCTCTCAATTCCAATAAAATGCAACTGGATCTAGTATGTATGAGTTGGCGATCAGAATCTATATGGATAGAATTTATAGTGGGATCTCGAAAAACAAGCAATTTCTGCTGGGCCTTTATCCTTTTTTTTGGTTCATTAGGGTTTTTATTAGTTGGAACTTCTAGTTATCTTGGTAGGAATTTGATATCTTTATTTCCGTCTCAGCAAATAGTTTTTTTTCCACAAGGAATCGTAATGTCTTTCTATGGGATCGCAGGCCTCTTTATTAGTTCCTATTTGTGGTGCACGATTTTTTGGAATGTAGGCAGTGGTTATGATCGATTCGATAGACAAGAGGGAATAGTATGTATTTTTCGTTGGGGTTTTCCTGGAAAAAATCGTCGCATCTTTCTACGATTCCTTATGAAAGATATTCAGTCCATCAGAATAGAAGTTAAAGAGGGTATTTATGCTCGTCGTGTCCTTTATATGGAAATCAGAGGCCAGGGGGCCATTCCCTTGACTCGTACTGATGAGAATTTGACTCCGCGAGAAATTGAGCAAAAAGCTGCTGAATTGGCCTATTTTTTGCGTGTACCGATTGAAGTCTTTTGAAATGAATGAATTGCAGAATAAATGCTTTCTCGCCAGGAGGAAAAAACTCAAGCCAAGAATCCTCTTTTTTCTATAGCAGAACTAAACTGAAGTTTCTTCAGAATGCCCATTCGAACCAAAGCAGACGTATACGGAAGAGTCATAACATAAAAAAAAAGTTTTTTTTGTCCACAAAACTTTTTTTTTTTATGCGTCTGTAAAACCACTCAACTTAATTCAGTAACAAAACAAGCAAGAAATCGAAAGAATGGATTTGTCTCATATATCAAAGTATTTCGAAAGAAATAAGGATTTTCGCTTTTTAGTTTCAATATTTTGAGTTGATACGTTAGATACAGAATATAGCCAGGGCGCTCCTTCGCTCAAAATCTGAATAGAACAATCTTTATTATTTGAAGCGGTTCTTTCGGGCAGTTATCAAAAGAGGGCAATTGCTTCGAATTTGATCAATTGAGATATCTGGAAACAATAACAATATCAATATAACAATAATATAGATATTTCATTCGAACATTCGAATTCAAAGTGGATTCTTATTTTCTATTTCTGTATTCTTTTTAGATTCAAGGACTAAGCACTGAATCAAAAAAAAAACAGAGACTAGATTCATGGGCCCCTACCTTATAATATGATGAAAGGCGTGCTTGATAGAAAGATTAGATCACATAAAGTCAACGAATGAGGTGGGTTCATTAACAATTCACAGATGAAAAAATGGCAAAAAAGAAAGCATTCACTCCCCTTCTATATCTTGCATCTATAGTATTTTTGCCCTGGTGGATCTCTCTCTCATTTAATAAAAGTCTGAAATCTTGGATTACTAATTGGTGGAATGCTAGGCAATCCGAAACCTTTTTGAATGATATTCAAGAAAAGAGTATTCTAGAACAATTCATAGAAGTAGAGGAACTCTTCCTGTTGGACGAAATGATAAAAGAATACCCGGAAACACATCTACAAAAACTGCGTATAGGAATCCACAAAGAAACGATCCAATTGATCAAGATGCACAATGAGGATCGTATCCATACGATTTTGCACTTCTCGACAAATCTAATCTGTTTCGTTATTCTAAGCGGTTATTCTATTTTGGGGAATGAAGAACTTCTTATTCTTAACTCTTGGGTTCAAGAATTCCTATATAATTTAAGCGACACAATAAAAGCTTTTTCTATTCTTTTATTAACAGATTTATGTATCGGATTCCATTCGCCCCACGGTTGGGAACTAATGATTGGCTATATTTACAAAGATTTTGGATTTGCTCATAATGATCAAATTATATCTGGTCTTGTTTCTACCTTTCCAGTCATTCTAGATACAATTTTTAAATATTGGATCTTTCGTTATTTAAATCGTGTATCTCCGTCACTTGTAGTTATTTATCATTCAATGAATGACTGAAAAATGATTCACGGATTCAATTATAATCTTTCCTTACTTTCTATATAAGCAAAGCATGCAAAGTCGTACTTACTTTACTCTTTCTACCCATTAGGAGACTCCTCTATTTCAGTAATTTTTTTTTTTCAGTTTTCAGTAAAAGTAAATGGCAGAATCGTGGATAGGGAACTATACTAGTGACCTACCTAATTTTATTGTAGAAATTTTCGGGATCAATGATTGGACCATGCAAACTAGAAATACTTTTTCTTGGATAAAGAAGGAGATTACTCGATCCATTTCCGTATCGCTCATGATCTATATAATAACCGGGGCATCCATTTCAAATGCATATCCCATTTTTGCGCAGCAGGGGTATGAAAATCCACGAGAAGCAACTGGGCGTATTGTATGTGCCAATTGCCATTTAGCTAATAAACCCGTGGATATT